TTGCGATATATAAAAAACGATCGATTTGAAAATGTCACAAAAAATGAAATTTCAGAATTTTTTTTTCATACATGTGAAAGTGATGGAAAAGAAAGAATATCTTTTACATATCCACCCAGTTTGTCGATTTTTCTGAAAATGATGGAAAGAAAAATTTATCTCTTCACAAGAGAAAAAATTTGCTATGATGAATTGTCTAATTATTGGAGGTATACTAATGAAGAAAAAAGAAAAAAACTAAGCAATGAATTTTTTACTAGGGCAAAAGTTCTAGATAAGGAATTGATTCCTTTTGATATATTTGAAAACCGAATTAGATTGTGTAATGATGAGACTAAAACAAAATACTTAACTAAAATATATGATCCTTTCTTGAACGGACCTTTTCGTGGACGAATCCAAAATTGTTTTTCACCTTCAATAAAAAATGAAACTCACACAAAAAATTACATTTTGATAAATAAGATTCATGGTATCCTTTTTTGTATGAATAGTAATAGTAATTATCCAGAATTTGAACAGAAAATAGATACATTTGATAGAAAATCATTATTAACTGAAATTTTTTTTTTTTTTAACTTAATCAGTAAATTTTCGGGAAAATCAATATTAAGTTCGAATTTTGAAAAACTTTATTTATTTCCAGAACATGACCAAATAAAAGTTTATTCCGAACAACAAAAAAAATTATTAGATGCAATTTTAATCGATCTGAACAATAAAACAATAGTAAATAGAAAAAAACGCATTGGAATAAACGAAATCAGTAAAAAATTTCCGCAATGGTCATACAAATTTATCGACGAATTGAAACTACTGGAGGGACAAAATGACACAGGAAATTTTCAGATTCGTTCCAGAAAAGCCAAACGTGTAGTGATTTTTACTAATAACTCAAAGAATGACGATACTTATACTAGTGATACTGAGAATACTGATAAAAAAAAGGAATTGGCTTTAATACGTTATTCACAACAACCGGATTTTCGGCGAGACATAATCAAAGGATCCATACGCGCTCAAAGACGTAAAACAGTTATTTGGAAACTCTTTCAAAGAAGTGTGCATTCGCCCTTTTTTTTGGACAAAATGGAGAAACTTTCCTTCTTTTCTTTTGATGTTTTCGATTCAATGAAAATCTTTTTTATGTTAAAAAATTGGCTGCGGAAAAAGACAGAATTCAAAATTTCAGATTATACAGAGGAAAAGACAAAAGAAAGTAAGAAAGAGGTCAAAAGAAAAAAAAAAGAAAAAGAGGAGAAAAGACGTATCGAAATAGCAGAAGCCTGGGACAACGTTCTATTTGCTCAAGTAATAAGAGGTCTTTTATTAATAACCCAATCGATTCTTAGAAAATATATTATATTGCCTACATTAATAATAACTAAAAATATCGTTCGTATATTATTATTTCAATTTCCCGAATGGTCAGAAGATTTTAGGGATTGGAATAGAGAAATGTATATTAAATGCACTTATAATGGCGTTCAATTATCCGAAACAGAATTTCCAAAACAATGGCTAACTGACGGTATTCAAATAAAGATCTTATTTCCTTTTCGTCTGAAACCTTGGCACAGATCTAAGATACGATCCACTGAAAAGGAAAAAGATCTAATGAAAAAAAAAAAAATAAAAAAAAAAAACTTTTGTTTTTTAACAATTTGGGGAATGGAAGTCGAATTGCCCTTTTCTAGTTCTAGTTATCCCCGAAATCGACTTTCATTTTTTTATCCCATTTTTAAAGAACTCAAAAAAAAAATGAAAAAATGGACAAATTCTTTTTTTATAATTCTAAAAGTTTTAAATGAAAGAACAAAATTCTTTCTAAATATATCAAAAGAAACATCAAAATGGATCACCAATTTTGTATTTAGATTCAAAAATTTTTATGAATTGAGTAAAAGCAAAAAAAATTCAACAATCAGTAAGAATAATCCAATGATTTCCGAATCACCCATTCCAATTCAATCTATTAATTGGACAAATTATTCATTGACAGAAAAAAAAATAAAAGATCTGAATGTTAAAACAAAGACAATCCTAAAGCAAATAGAAAAAATAACAAAAGAAAAGAAAAGGGGTTTTCTAACTTCAGAGAGAAATATTCATTCGAACAAAACAACTTATGATACTAAAAGATTAGAATCACAAAAAAATATTTTGCAGATAATACAAAGACGAAATGTTCGATTAACCCGTAAATCACATCCTTTTTTTAAATTTTTCATGGAAAGAATATACATAGATATCTTTCTATATATCATTAGTATTCCTAGCACCAATGTACAACTTTTTCTGGAATCTACAAAAAAAATTATACATAAATCCATTTACAAAAATGAAGCAAATGCAGAAAGAACTCATAAAACAAATCAAAGTATAATTAATTTTATTTCGATTATACACAAATCTTATAATACTACAAATACGAATTCACAGAATTCTTGTGACGTATCCTCTTTGTCACAGGCATATGTATTTTTTAAATTATCACAAACCCAAGTTATTAACGTATATAAGTATAAGTTAAGATCTTTTTTTGAATATCATGGAAGATTTTTTTTTCTTAAGAATGAAATAAAGGATTCTTTTTTTGAAGTACAAGGAATATTTCATTCCAAATTAAGACATAAGAAACCTCCCTATTCTGCAATGAATCAATGGACAAATTGGTTAAAGGGTCATTATCAATATGACTTATCTGAGAACAGATGGTCTAGATTAGTACCACAAAAATGGAGAAATAGAATCAATGAACGTCGTGTGGCTCAAAATAAAGATTTAACCAATTTTGATTCATATGAAAAAACCCGATTAATTCTTTACAAAAAAAAAGAAGTAGACTCATTAACAAAAAAAAAAAAAATGAAAAAACAATATGGATATGATCTTTTATCATATAAATCTATTAATTATGCAGATAAGAAAGACTCATATATTTATGGATATAGATCACCATTCCAAGCAAATAAAAAGCAAACGATTTCTTATAATTACAACACATGTAAAAAAAAAAAAATGGATATAACGGAGGATATCTCTATCAAGAATTATATAGCAGAAGATGCTATTATAGATATGGAAAAAAAGCTGGATAGAAAGTATTTTGATTGGATCGGAACGAATGTAGAAATACTAAATTGTTCGGTATCAAATCCCGAATTTTGGTTCTTTTCAAAATTTTTGATATTTTATAATGCATATATGAGTAACCCATGGATCATACCAATGAAATTACTTTTTTTGCATTTTAATGTAAATCAAAATGTTAGTGAAAAGAAAAACATTATTGGTAAGAAAAAAAGAATAGAGATTTTTAGACCATCGAAAAAAAAAAAATCTCTTGAATTCGAGTTAGAGACTCAAAATCGATCAAAAGCAGAATACGTGGATCAAGTAGATCTTGAATCATCTCTCTCAAACCAAGAAAAAGATATTGAAGAAACTTATGAAGGATCGGACAGGAAAAAGGGTGCTAAGGATATAACGAAAAATAAATACAAGAATAAGATAGAGGCAGAACTAAATTTATTACTAAGAAAGTATTTTGGTTTTCATTTGAACTGGAAGGATTCCTTTAATGAAAGAATACTTAATAATGTCAAAGTATATTGTCTCCTAATTAGATTGAAAAATCTAAAAGAAATTGCTATAGCCTCTATTCAAAGGGGAGAACTAAGTCTAGATATTATGGTGATTCATAATCAGAAGGATTTCACTCTTCCAGGATTGATGAAAAATAAGGAATTGATGAAAAAAGGAATATTTATTATCGAACCAGTTCGCCTGTCTCGAAAAAACAATGAAAAATTTTTTATGTATCAAACCACAGCACTTTCGTTGATTCATAAGAGTAAGCACCAAATTAATCAAAGATACAAAGAAAAAAGTTTTGTTGATAAGAATAGTTTTGATAAATACATTATTAAAAGAAGAAGAGATCAAAAGATAACAAAAAATCAAGAAAAAAATCATTATGATTTGCTTGTTCCTGAAAATATTTTATCTGCTAGACGTCGTAGAGAATTGAGAATTCTAATTTGTTTAAATCCTAGGAATAAAAATAGTGTCCATACAAACACAATATTTTACAATGAGAATAAAGTAAATAATTGCTGTGAAGTTTTGGCTAAAAATAAAGATCTTGATAGAGAAAAAAAAAAAATAATGAATTTGAAATTTTTTCTTTGGCCAAATTATCGATTAGAAGATTTAGCTTGTCTAAATCGCTATTGGTTTGATACCCATAATGGAAGCCGTTTCAGTATAGTAAGAATACATATGTATCCTCGATTGAAAATTTCTTAATCTACATTTGTCTTCTATTTACCATAATATATCTGGTATGCGAAGACAAATGGAATATAGACATAAATGCGAACACACATTGTGGCATTCATACTAATTCAATGATGTATACATTAGATTGAAAAATGAATCAACAAAATCATATTCTTTTAAAAGTAGACAATTTTTTATTTGCTGAATCCATAAATATAGTATTTTTTTTATCTATTTGAATTGATTAATAATAATTAATTTAATTTGAAAAAAAAAAATAAGGAATTCTTAAGGAAATTAATATTTATATAAAAAATTAAAAATGAGTATCATTACTATTACTGATCAATAAAAATATCTATAAAAAAAAAAGAGGGGTAGAGGGAAGCTTTAATTTAATTTTATGGTAAAAAACTCATTTATACCGGTTATTTCACAAGAAAAAAAAGAAGAAAACCCGGGATCGGTTGAATTTCAAGTATTCAATTTCACCAATAAGATACGAAGACTTACTTCACATTTTGAATTGCACCGAAAAGACTATTTATCTCAAAGAGGTTTACGTAAAATTCTGGGAAAACGGCAACGACTACTGTCTTATTTATCAAAGAAAAATGGAATACGTTATAAAAAATTAATCAATCAGTTGGATATTCGGAAATCACAAATTCGTTAATTTGAAGAGTCATTTTCAATTATTCGATTTATTAGATCTTGAATTTTTATGAACTTATTTTTTTTTTTAAGCGATTCATTGAAGAATGAATCGAGGAAAAACCTATGAATGTCACAGCTACAAGAAAAGGCCTCATGATAGTCAATATGGGCCCTCACCACCCATCAATGCATGGTGTTCTTCGACTTATTGTTACTCTGGATGGTGAGGATGTTATTGATTGTGAACCAATATTGGGTTATTTACACAGAGGGATGGAAAAAATTGCGGAAAACAGAACAATTATACAATATCTGCCTTATGTAACACGTTGGGATTATTTAGCTACTATGTTCACAGAAGCAATAACCGTAAACGGACCGGAACAGTTGGGAAATATTCAAGTACCTAAAAGAGCCAGCTATATTCGAGTAATTATGTTAGAGTTGAGTCGTATAGCTTCTCACCTACTATGGCTGGGACCTTTTATGGCAGATATTGGTGCACAAACTCCTTTCTTCTATATTTTCAGAGAAAGAGAATTAATATATGATCTATTCGAAGCTGCGACAGGTATGAGAATGATGCATAATTTTTTTCGTATCGGGGGGGTAGCGGCTGATCTACCTCATGGTTGGATAGATAAATGTTTTGATTTCTGCGATTATTTTTTAACAAGGGTTGTTGAATATCAAAAACTTATTACGCGAAATCCCATTTTTTTAGAACGGGTTGAAGGAGTAGGCGTTGTTGGTGGAGAGGAGGTAATAAATTGGGGTTTATCAGGACCGATGCTTCGGGCTTCCGGAATACAATGGGATCTACGTAAAGTTGATAATTATGAGTGTTACGGGGAATTTGATTGGGAAGTTCAATGGCAAAAAGAAGGAGATTCATTAGCTCGTTATTTAGTTCGAATTGGTGAAATGATGGAATCCGTAAAAATTATTCAACAGGCTTTGGAAGGAATTCCAGGCGGGCCGTATGAGAATTTAGAAATCCGCTGCTTTGATAGAGAAAAGGATCCAGAATGGAATGATTTTGAATATCGATTCATTAGTAAAAAACCGTCTCCGACTTTTGAATTGCCAAAACAAGAGCTTTATGTAAGAGTTGAGGCCCCAAAGGGAGAATTAGGAATTTTTCTAATAGGCGATCAGAATGGTTTTCCTTGGAGATGGAAAATTCGTCCACCGGGTTTTATCAATTTGCAAATTCTTCCTCAATTAGTTAAAAGAATGAAATTGGCCGATATTATGACAATACTAGGTAGCATAGATATCATTATGGGAGAAGTTGATCGTTGAAATGATAATTGATACAACAGAAGTACAAGATATCCATTTTTTTTCCAAATTGGAATTTTTTAAGGAGGTCTATCGAATTCTATGGATACTTGCCCCTATTTTTATTCTTGTATTGGGAATCACAATAAGTGTATTAGCAATTGTATGGTTAGAAAGAGAAATATCCGCAGGGATACAACAGCGTATTGGACCTGAATATGCCGGGCCTTTTGGAGTTCTTCAAGCTCTAGCCGACGGAACAAAACTACTTTTCAAAGAGAATCTTATTCCATCTAGGGGAGATATTCGTTTATTCAGTATCGGACCATCCATATCAGTCATATCAATTCTAATAAGCTATTCAGTAATTCCTTTTGGCTATAACTTTGTTTTATCTGATCTCAATATCGGTGTTTTTTTATGGATTGCTATTTCGAGTATTGCTCCCATTGGACTTCTCATGTCAGGATATGGGTCGAATAATAAATATTCCTTTTTGGGTGGTCTACGAGCTGCTGCTCAATCGATTAGTTATGAAATACCATTAACTTTATGTGTGTTATCAATATCTCTGCGTGCGATTCGTTGAGACAGAAACTTTTCTATGCTATTGCTATGCTCCTCTCTTTATAGTATTTTATAGGAAAGGGAAAGAATAAATTGAATAGATATCCTCATTTTCATTATTCTTTTTCGCAATTCAGAAAAACAAAATCAGATAGTTATATGAGTGAAATAAAACAGCTTCTATTGAATATTATTTATGAATCCTATATTACTTTAATATTATTTATGAATACTATATTACTTTATAGTTAATATTACTTTATAGTTAATAGATAGTACTTTATAGTTAATAGATAGTATGATGATTTGAAATTGCAGTAAAAAATGGAGTCTCATTTTCTATGTATAAGAATTAAGTGAAAAAAAAAACAAATTCTAAGCCGAAGAGGCCGTTTACCCCAGGATTGGGTGATTAGTCATCCTGTCTTGAAGCGGGCTCAAAAGACCAACCTTTTTGAGTTTTCGCTATTATTTGTATGAATTATCATACATATATTAACATAAATAAGGGGGTTAATAAAAAAATGAATGGATGGTTAGAAACACCAAGATACACAAAGGATTAGTAAAGCAGATTTTGTAAATTAAATTATCCAAAAGAGCATTTACGCAAAATAGAAAAAGAATTATAATTGGGGCTTTAAGTTGGTAGAAAAAATCAGGCAGTACTCCCCACAACTCCGATCCAGAGTATACTCCCATCCACTGATTAAATAAATGACTATCAGGAACGAAATAATCCTTTAATTTTATTTAAGTCCCTTTTTACTTGCACAAAAAAAAGAAGAATAGGAACGAAAAACAAAAAAAAAAATAAAAAAAAAGCGACCCCCCCCCTTTTTTTTTATTTCTTATATCCATATTCATGGAGATAGAATTCATGTCATAACTGATAAACTAATGTGTAATTCTTTTTCGTAATCGAAAACGATGGGGTTATTGATAATTCTAAAAGAGTATTTTATTGAAGAATTCAGTTATTACTCAACAAATTCAAATTTGGATTTTTAAGGGATGAGATCAATTCAGAAGTACCTTTTGTATCTTTTATTAAAATAAAATAGATTTCTCTTTATTATTTAATTATTTATTCGAACAGACAGAATTCAATTGGTCTAATTCAGAACCGTCCGATAAATTTGAATCTTATCTATCTTAGGGATATATCAAGAGATAAAAAATCGGCCCGGTCCTTAGATTTTGTTTAGGCTTTCGAGGAGCCGTATGAGGTGAAAAATCTCACGTACGGTTCTGTAATAGAGATGGGAACAGTAATGTTATCACCGACTAGGATTATCTAATAGTTTAAGTACAGTTGATATAGTTGATGCGCAATCAAAATATGGTTTGGGGGGGTGGAATTTGTGGCGTCAACCTATGGGTTTCGTTGTTTTTCTAATTTCTTCCTTAGCGGAATGTGAAAGATTACCTTTTGATTTACCAGAAGCGGAAGAAGAATTAGTAGCAGGTTATCAAACCGAATATTCGGGTATCAAATTTGGTTTATTTTATGTTGCTTCCTATTTAAACCTATTAATTTCTTCATTATTTGTAACAATTCTTTACTTGGGCGGTTCGAATATCTCTATTCCGTACATATTCGTTTCTGACTTTTTTGAAATAAATAAAACATATGGAGTTTTTGGAACTACAATTGGTATCTTTATTACACTAGTTAAAACTTATTTGTTCTTATTCGTTTCTATCACAACAAGATGGACTTTGCCTAGGCTAAGAATGGATCAATTATTAAACCTTGGGTGGAAGTTTCTTTTGCCTATTTCTCTCGGTAATCTACTATTAACAACTTCATCTCAACTGTTTTCACTATAAGAAAAAAGATTGATCTTCTGTATTCATAACCTGTCTCAAACAAGAGAAAGAAATAAAACAAAAATATTCATAGATATTCACGATATGTTCCTTATGGTAACTGGGTTCATGAATTATGGTCAACAAACAGTCCGAGCTGCAAGGTACATTGGTCAAAGTTTCATGATTACCTTATCTCATGCAAATCGTTTACCTGTAACTATTCAATATCCTTATGAAAAAATAATCACATCGGAACGTTTTCGCGGTCGAATCCATTTTGAATTTGATAAATGCATTGCTTGTGAAGTATGTGTTCGTGTATGTCCTATAGATCTACCTGTTGTTGATTGGAAACTGGAAATTGATATTCGAAAGAAACGATTGCTTAATTACAGTATTGATTTCGGAATCTGTATATTTTGTGGTAACTGTATTGAGTATTGTCCAACAAATTGTTTATCAATGACTGAAGAATATGAACTTTCGACTTATGATCGTCACGAATTGAATTATAATCAAATTGCTTTGGGCCGTTTACCAATGTCAGTAATTGATGATTATACAATTCGAACAATTCAAATAAAATAAAATTTTTTTATTTGATAATATAGTTCAAAAAAGAATTCTTCTACTTAAAAAAGAATTCTTCTACTTATAAAATAAAAAGAAAATAAAAAAAGAAAATAATAGAATATAATAGAATTAAAATCAAATAATACTATAGAAATCAAATAATAGAAATCAAATAATACTCTATATATATAAATATAAAAATAAAATAGAATCTATATATAGAATAAAATAGAATATATATATAAATAAAATAAAGAAATATATAAAGAAAATAAAAAAAATAGAATAATATAAATTTGGATAATAGAAAACAAAATATTATAAAAAAAAAATGAATAAATATTATATTAGATTAGATATTGTATTAGAAATATTCTATATTATATAAATTATATAAATTATATAAATATTAAATAAATATATACTTTATACTTTACTTTCGTTTTAGTATAGTTTCAAATTACTCTTTCGTATAAAAAATGGAATAACATTGGTAACTGTACCTATAGCAATTCACACTCCTTAGGGTTTAATTCAATGCGGAGAGAATTTTAGTATATAATTTTTTTTCCTGGTCATATCAATAAGGTCATGAAGTTTCGATTTATTTATCTCTTATTTTACATATAATGGATTTGCCTGAACCGCTACATGATTTTCTTTTAGTCTTTCTGGGATCGGGTCTTGTATTAGGAAGTCTAGGAGTCGTATTACTTACCAACCCAATTTTTTCTGCTTTTTCGTTGGGACTGGTTCTTGTTTGTATATCTTTATTGTATATTTTATCAAACTCCCATTTTGTAGCTGCATCACAGCTACTTATTTACGTGGGAGCTATAAATGTTTTAATAATATTTGCTGTGATGTTCATGAATGGTTCAGAATATTACCATGATTTTCATCTTTGGACCGTTGGGGATGGAATTACTTTGATGGTTTGTACAAGTATTTTTGTTTCACTAATAACTACTATTCCAGATACATCATGGTACGGGATTATTTGGACTACAAGACCAAATCAGATTATAGAACAAGATTTGATAAATACTAGTCAACAAATTGGAATTCATTTATCAACAGATTTTTTTCTTCCATTTGAACTGATTTCAATAATTCTTTTAGCTGCTTTGATAGGTGCAATTGTCGTGGCTCGCCAGTAAGAAATCTTTAGAACTGGCAATCGAAATAAAAATTCAATTTTGTTCGATTTTATCACATTTCTTTCCGTTGAATTCTATGTGAACGTGAAACAGTATTTATGTAGAAAATCTTTTTTTTTTATTATGAATATTGCCGATATATTTATTATTTTGTTTTGTTGCAGACTTGTTATATTCTTTAGTCAATCGAATCCGTTGAATTATTGTTCATATTGAAATGAATCAAAATTGATAAGGAGTTGGTCAATGATGCTCGAACATGTACTTGTTTTGAGTGCCTATTTATTTTCTATAGGTATCTATGGATTGATCACGAGCCGAAATATGGTTAGAGCCCTTATGTGTCTTGAACTTATACTGAATGCGGTTAATATAAATCTGGTAACCTTTTCTGATTTTTTTGATAGTCGCCAATTAAAAGGAAATATTTTTTCAATTTTTGTTATAGCTGTTGCAGCAGCTGAAGCAGCTATCGGACCGGCTATTGTTTCCTCAATCTATCGTAACCGAAAATCAACTCGTATCAATCAATCGAATTTGTTGAATAAATAGTATTAATCATAATTAATCATAAAAAAATTATAATATAGAATAGGGTAATATTCATCAATTCAAATTAGCATGTATGTTACACAACTTATGATCATGTTTGCGAGAAAATATAAGAAATCAAAGTATCTTGGTTCTATTCTCTTCTTATGAATTGATCTAGAAGTCGATTTTTATTAAAAAAATTCTGACAAATCATTGATTCATCTGGTGTCTAAATATAGGATTCATTTATGAGTTTACTAGATCGAAAATTTTTTATTTTTGATGTTCAAAGATTACTATAGATCCAATGTCACATTCCGTAAAGATTTATGATACATGTATAGGATGTACTCAATGTGTCCGAGCTTGCCCGACAGATGTATTAGAAATGATACCTTGGGACGGGTGTAAAGCTAAGCAAATTGCTTCTGCCCCAAGAACAGAGGACTGTGTTGGTTGTAAGAGGTGTGAATCCGCCTGTCCGACGGATTTCTTAAGTGTTCGAGTTTATTTATGGCATGAAACAACTCGAAGCATGGGTCTAGCTTATTGATACGTTTCAAAAAACACCACACGAATACATTTTTTTTACTGGGAAAAACCCGCGCTCAAAATAGAAAATATTTTGAGCGCGGGTTTTTCTGGCTCAAGTGTATCTTATTTTTATCACGAATTATTTTCCTTGGTTAACAATAATTGTAGTTTTGCCAATAGCTGGGGGTTCTTTCATTTTTTTATTTCCTCATAGAGGAAATAAGATAATAAGGTGGTATACTATTTGTATATGCTTAATAGATCTCCTTCTAACAACCTATGCTTTTTGTTATCATTTCCGATTGGATGATCCACTAATCCAACTGACAGAGAATTATAAATGGATCAATTTTTTTGATTTTTACTGGAGATTCGGAATAGATGGACTCTCTCTAGGACCTATTTTACTGACGGGATTTATCACCACTTTAGCTACTTTAGCGGCTCAGCCGGTTACTCGAGAATCCAAATTATTCCATTTCCTCATGTTAGCAATGTATAGCGGTCAAATAGGACCTTTTTCTTCTCGAGACATTTTACTTTTTTTCATCATGTGGGAATTAGAATTAATTCCCGTTTATCTACTTTTATCCATGTGGGGGGGAAAGAAACGTTTGTATTCAGCTACAAAGTTTATTTTGTACACTGCAGGAAGTTCTGTTTTTTTATTAATGGGAATTCTGGGTATAGGTTTATATGGTTCTAATGAACCAACATTAAATTTTGAAACATTAACTAATCAATCGTATCCGGTGGCACTGGAAATACTATTCTATATGGGATTTCTTATTGCTTTTGCTGTCAAATTGCCGATTATACCCTTACATACATGGTTACCAGACACCCACGGAGAGGCACATTACAGCACTTGTATGCTTTTAGCCGGAATCTTATTAAAAATGGGAGCGTATGGGTTGGTTCGAATTAATATGGAATTATTATCCCACGCTCATTCTATATTTTGCCCCTGGTTAATGCTATTAGGTTCAATTCAAATAATCTATGCAGCTTCAACATCTCTTGGTCAACGTAATTTAAAAAAAAGAATAGCTTATTCCTCGGTATCTCATATGGGTTTCCTAATTATAGGAATTGGTTCTATAAGCGATACGGGGCTTAACGGGGCTATTTTACAAATAATCTCTCATGGATTTATTGGCGCTGCGCTTTTTTTCTTGGCGGGAACTAGTTATGATAGACTACGTATTCTTTATCTCGACGAAATGGGCGGAATGGCTATACCAATGCCAAAAATATTCACGGTTTTCACTATCTTATCGATGGCTTCTCTTGCATTGCCGGGCATGAGCGGTTTTATTGCAGAATTGATCGTTTTTTTTGGAATAATTACCAGTCAAAAATATCTTTTAATGACAAAAATACTTATTACTTTTGTAACAGCAATTGGAATGATATTAACTCCTATTTATTTATTATCCATGTTACGGCAGATGTTCTATGGATACAAGCTTTTTAATACACCAAACTCTTATTTTTTTGATTCTGGTCCACGAGAATTATTTATTTCGATTTCTATCCTTATACCCGTAATAGCTATTGGTATTTATCCGGATTTCGTTTTCTCATTCTCGGTTGATAAAGTTGAAGCTATTCTATCTAATTTTTTATAGATAGTTTTTGTGAATAAATTAATAAAAAAAAAAGATTTTTTCCGTTGGATTTGGATTAACTTAATAAAAAAATGAATTTGAATTGTACTCGAATATTTTGTTGTTTGTGAGAACCCCTTGAATCACTATATTACTTGATTTAAAGGGTTCTCGACGATTTATGGGAAGTTTTCATATATACACTTTCCATATTTGTATTTGTCAGGTTCTTTACTCACTTTAATTCAATTAGATGAAAATGAACCATAACTATGTAGGCCTATTCCTAATAGATTGATTCCCAAATAACATATCCAAATTATAAGAAAGCCCATAGAGGCCACTATTGAAGAATTTACATCTTCCAATTTTTTATTTTTTCTAGTATGTAAATAAATAGCAAATATGGTCCAAGTAATAAAGGCCCAAGTTTCCTTTGGATCCCAATTCCAATACGACCCCCATGCCTCATTAGCCCATACTGCTCCTGAAAGAATACCTATCGTTAAAAAGATAAAACCTAGACTAATAATACGGTAACCCCAACGATCCAATTGTTGAATAAATTGAGACCTATAATAATTTCTAGAAAAAGAAGTTTTTTGTAAAACATTATTTCTTTCATTCATATTCATGTATTTGATTTCAGCAAAAGAAAATGATTCATTTAAAAAATACAAATTATTGCTTTTACCAATAATTTGTATGAGTTCTCGAAATGTAATAACTAAAATAGCTACTGATAATAATGATCCACATAAAAGAGTTGCATAGCCTAATATCATCATACTTACGTGCATCATTAACCAATGGGATTGTAGAGCGGGTACTAATATTGTGGATTGATGCATTTGGTTTAAAAGACCCGAAGTAGCAAAGCCTTGGGTAAAAATAACACTTGGTGCAATTATTGTACTTAAATGGTTTTTATGCTTTTTAAAACAAGGAACCATATATAAAATGGAAAAACTCCATGAAAGAAAGATTAATGATTCATATAAATCACTAAATGGTAAATGGCCCGAAAAAAACCAACGAGTAACTAACAATCCCGTTATACAGAAAAAGGTTATTATCATGCCTTTTTTGGACGAATCATATAATCCCACGATTTCATTGACTAATAAGGTTATCAAATGAATTGAAATTAGAATTGATACGACCGAAAAGGATATATGAGTTAATATATGCTCTAAAGTTGAAAATATCATATTTATATATATAAGGTCTCAATACAATACTAGGAATAGAAATCGGGAATTGAATTCATTATAGGACTTATTCTTTTCGAAGATAAGATTATCATGCCGCCACTCGGACTCGAACCGAGATGCTCTAGCACTGCTTCCTAAGAGCAGCGTGTCTACCAATTTCACCATAGCGGCTTACTCAAAATAATAATAACCGATTTTTAGTCAATCGTCGAGATTGAAAGAATCAATTAAAGTGCAATATTTTATTACTAAACATTAAAGAATTTAAAGAATTCTATTATTTAAATATTTAAAGAATTCTATTATATATATATATTAATATATATATATTAATAATATATTAATAAATTTATATATAATAAATTAAAACTTGGATTTATTATAATATATAAATTAATATAGATATATAATCGAATCAATTTTGTCAATTTTGAATAATATGTTTTAAATAGAATAATTTTATATTTATATATATATGTATGAATTTCATTTATTATTATAAATAAAAATGATAAATATAAAAAAATTATATTATTGTAAATAAAATCTAAAAATTTTTTTTTTAATAAAAATGGAACATTTCAATTTCAATACAAATTTTTATTCTCGTTCTTTTTTCGTTTCAAGTATCCGTTTTAACAGGAGAATGTATTTTTGTTATTTGTTAGTTTATACTTTTTCTTTCAAAAAAGGACTGTTGGCACTAGATAGTTCTGACTTCAATCCAGGAATGAAAAAAAAATTCGATAGATATATATAGAATGGTATTCTATTCAATATATATCTATATAATTCTATTATATAGATAATTATATATAGATAATTATATTTTATAAATATTTAATGTAAATATTTAATCTTCTATATTAGATATATTAGTATTAAAAAAGATTCTTTGAATCGAGCTAATTCAGTTTTGTATTTGTTACAAAACTTTTAGAGTTACCTGTAAAAATGGATTTCGCTAATGAAAAAGCTTTCAATGCTTTCCAATATCCCCTCTTTTTCCAAAAATTCTTCCGAATAATTTTTTTTGATATCGAAGTGCGCTTTTTTGGAACTGCCATACAACTAGTATAGTTTTTTCATTGCTATAGTTGGATGTGAAAGACATTTCATTTCTTCTTTTCTTCTCTAAATCAAAACGAATTGTTATTTAATTAGTCATATATCTTATCTATCTTAATTCCCCCTTTTTGTTTTCTATCTAAAGTAAAACATTGACTATTATAACCCTTTTTATAAATTTTGCCAAACATAGATCTTTTTTTATTTTTTTTTTTTGTTCATGGCATATGAATTGTTTTTGATGATTCATGTCAAAATAAAGGAATGTTCTTAGTTTTGCTGTAATTATTTATCCTCACTCTATACAATACATAATTTTTTTTATAATTGTAAAAAATTCAATTTTAAAAGAAAAATGAAAATTTTTCTTTTACAAAAATTTTAGTTTTTATAATATATATAATATAATTGAATTTTTTATATATAATATAATTTAATTGAATTTTTTTATTATTTTATTAATTAAATATTACTTATTACTAAATTACTAAAAACATAAAAAAAAGTTTCTTTTTTCACTAGGAATTTTGTTATTGGCCCATTTTGATTTTGTACTTTGCAATATAAAAAGCAATATAAAAAGCAATATAAAAAGTATTGTGCAAAGATTGAGAATAATTAAAAATAGATAATTTGATTTCTATCTTCACTTTTTTTATTAACCGAACCCTTTACAAAAGAGATAAAACAAAACTCATTAAGAATCAAAAGATTTTTTATTCTTTATTTTTATTTGTATGGAGTATACACATCACTCTTCATGGATCATACCTTTCATTCCACTTCCAGTTCCTATGTTAATAGGAGTGGGACTTCTACTTTTTCCCACGGCAACAAAAAATCTTCGCCGTATGTGGGCTTTTCCTAGTATTTTATTGTTAACTATAGTTATGATTTATTCAGTCGATCTGTCTATTCATCAAATCAATAACAGTTCTATCTATCAATATGTATGGTCTTGGACTATAAATAATGATCTTTCTTTAGAGTTTGGTTACTTGATCGATTCACTTACCTCTATTATGTCAATATTAATCACTACTGTTGGCATTCTGGTTCTTATTTATAGTGATAATTATATGTCTCATGATCAAGGATATTTGAGATTTTTTGCTTATATGACTTTTTTTAATATTTCAATGTTGGGATTAGTTACTAGTTCGAATTTGATACAAATTTATATTTTTTGGGAGTTGGTTGGAATGTGTTCTTATCTATTAATAGGTTTTTGGTTCACACGTCCTATTGCGGCAAATGCTTGTCAAAAAGCGTTCGTAACTAATCGTCTAGGAGATTTTGGTTTATTATTAGGGATTTTAGGTCTTTATTGGATAACGGGTAGTTTGGAATTTAGGGATTTGTTTCAAATATTGAATAACTTGATTTCTAAAAACGAGGTTAATATTTTTTTTGTTACTTTGTGCGCCCTCTTGTTATTTTGTGGCTCAGTTGCTAAATCTGCCCAATTTCCCCTTCATGTATGGTTACCAGATGCTATGGAAGGACCTACTCCTATTTCTGCTCTTATACATGCTGCTACTATGGTAGCGGCGGGAATTTTTCTTGTAGCTCGACTTCTTCCTCTTTTCATAGTTATACCCTCCATAATGAATGCAATAGCTTTCATAGGTATAATAACAGTAGTCTTGGGAGCTACTTTAGCTATTGCTCAAAAAGATATTAAGAAAAATTTGGCTTATTCTACAATGTCTCAATTGGGTTATATGATGTTAGCTCTAGGTATGGGCTCTTATCGAGTCGCTTTATTTCATTTGATTACTCATGCTTATTCAAAAGCATTGTTGTTTTTAGGATCCGGATCCATTATTCATTCAATGGAAGCTATTGTTGGATATTCTCCAGATAAAAGTCAAAATATGGTTCTTATGGGCGGTTTAACAAAACATACACCAATTACAAAAACTGCTTTTTTAATAGGTACACTTTCTCTTTGTGGTATTCCACCTTTTGCTTGTTTTTGGTCCAAGGATGAGATTCTTAATGATAGTTGGTTGTATTCACCAATTTTCGCAATAATAGCTTGTTCCACAGCAGGATTAACTGCATTTTATATGTTTCGGATCTATTTACTTGTTTTTGAAGGATATTTAAACGTTCATTTTCAAAATTTCAATGGAAAAAAAAATAGTTCATTTTATTCAATATCTTTATGGGGTAAAGAAGGAAAAAAAAAATTAAA